TATATAAATAAATAAAATTAAGGGTTCTTTTCTTGTTTTCTTGAGTGATTTGTTCTACAGAGACCGAACTCCTCCAATCCAATTTTTATTCATAATTGGAAGTTCCTACGAGATAATAGAAATAGATCGGTGAACCTTGGAAAAAGGGTTCTTTCACTTTGATTTTACATTATCAATTATGTAAAAAAAAATAAATCAAACAAATGGAGAAAAGCCGGCTATCGGAATCGAACCGATGACCATCGCATTACAAATGCGATGCTCTAACCTCTGAGCTAAGCGGGCTCACATAACATAAATTGGACACGTATACTAATTTAGTAAACTGCGTAGATATTAACTGTTCATTCTTAGCTATTTCATAAGAAATATGATATATAGAAAAATATAAAGAATAAGAATATAAAATTTCCAAACATATTGTATATCGGAATATGTTATTATATAACATACCTATTAATATAGCGATATTTAATTTAGATATATTTCTAAAATAGATGTTTATCAATAATCAATATCTTAATTAGAATTAAGCTAGTAAGATTTTTTTTACGATTCTATTTTACTTTTTTTTATTAAAATATAAAAAAAAGCTTTTTTTACAAGTAAATAATTTATTATTTTAAGATAATTCTAAATTAATAGAATGATTAGTTATAGCCATTTTATTAGTTGTAGTTATGGCTATTAATTAAATTTTAAATTAATAATACTAAAATTTTCCTTTTCATTTTTTTTTAGTTATATTATAGAAGGTCTGCCCTAAGAAAAGGATAAGAATAAAAATGAAAGATAAAAGTGCAATCCAGATCATAATAAAAGATTTCTCCAGTTTCAGTCGGAAAGGTGAAAGCTAAGACGAAAAAAAAAAAAAAGAATCGACCCTTCAAGTATTTAAAATAGCACGATAAAAATGATAGAAATAGGGGTATTTTAATAAATATATTTATATTAATAAATATATTATAGTATAATATATATGTTATGCGGTATATATTGAATTTCTGATATAGAAATGATAGAATCATTTCTGATTGGACCAAATAAGGTCCCCGATATAGATGAAAGAAAATAGACAAGAAATCAAATAGTATAAAACACTTTTCAATATAAGAACGGGTATCTAATGAATTCAACGATTCGAGCATAATATAAATGAAAGAAAAAAAGGAGGGGTCGGCATCATAATGTGATCCTAATCACAGCACAAAACAAAAAAAGGGGATATGGCGAAATTGGTAGACGCTACGGACTTAATTGGATTGAGCCTTGGTATGGAAACCTACCAAGTGAAAACTTTCAAATTCAGAGAAACCCTGGAATTAAAAATGGGCAATCCTGAGCCAAATCCTGTTTTATGAAAACAAGCAAGGGTTTCATAAACTCATAAACCGAGAATAAAAGAGGATAGGTGCAGAGACTCAATGGAAGCTGTTCTAACAAATGGAGTTGACTGCATTGTGTTAGTAAAGGAATCCTTCCATCGAAACTTCAGAAAGTATGAAGGATAAACTTATAGACATACATATAGTACTGAAATACTATCTCAAAATGATTAATGACGACCCGAATCTGTATTTTTTATATTTATATGAAAAATGAAAGAATTGTTGTGAATCGATTCAAAATTGAAAAAAGAATCGACTATTCATTGATCAAATCATTCACTCCATCATAGTCTGATAGATCTTTTTAAGAATTAATTAATCGGACGAGAATAAAGATAGAGTCCCATTATACATGTCAATACCGACAACAATGAAATTTATAGTAAGAGGAAAATCCGTCGACTTTAGAAATCGTGAGGGTTCAAGTCCCTCTATCCCCAAAACGACCTGGTTGACTCCCTAATTATTTACTTTATCATTTTGTTAGGGATTCAAAATTCGTTATGTTTCTCATTCAGTCTCATTATACTCTTTCACAACCGTATCTGAGCGTAAATTTTTTTCTTATCACAAGCCTTGTGTATGATATATATGATACACGTACAAATGAACAGCGTTGAGCAAGGAATCCCCAATTAAAAATTTGAATAATTAACAATACATACCATTACTTGTACTGAAACTTTAAAAATAAATTTTTAAAGATCTAAGAAATCCTATCAGGGACTGTATAATACTTTGTAATACTTTTTTCATTTTTGTAATTGACATAGATCCAAGTCCTATATTAAAATAAAATTAGGATGATGCGTCGTGAATGGTCGGGATAGCTCAGCTGGTAGAGCAGAGGACTGAAAATCCTCGTGTCACCAGTTCAAATCTGGTTCCTGGCACATAAGTAATTTATGTGAGTATATATTCTATAAATTAATTGATATGGGTCGACATACATATTTTATTTATTATATTGAAAAATAAATAGTATAGATCATGATACATATTTATCCATCTTAAGTGTCGGAGATATATCCCTTATATTTATCATATGTATGTAAAGTATACAAAAGAATTCCATTATTTTTCCTCTTGTTTTTTTATTTGTCCATACTGTT